TTTGACTTGGTTGGCAGGGGATCTAAGCGATCACGAGCGCGTCCGATTCAAAAGTTATTTCACAAATTATTTATCCACAGCCCGCTCCGCTGCTGAGGGGATAGAGATAAAAGCTTTCATAATGAGATTTACTTCCACGAATATGCATGCTAGAAAGATGCTATTTGCTGCTATTCCATCTATTTGTGCATTAAGTTCGAAGAAGATCTCAATCTATAATGAAGAAATGATAGTAGCTCGTTGTTTTATAGGCTTTATCATATTGAGTCGTAAGAGTTTAGGTAATACTTTCAAAGTTTTTCTCGACGGTAGAATCCAGGCTATTCAGGAAGAATCGCAGCAATTCCCCAACCCTAACGAAGTAGTTCCTCCGGAATCCAATGAACAACAACGATTACTTAGGATCAGTTTGCGAATTTGTGGCACCGTAGTAGAATCATTACCAATTGCACGCTGTGCGCCTAAGTGCGAAAAGACAGTGCAAGCTTTGTTATGCCGAAACCTAAATGTTAAGTCAGCAACACTTCCAAATGCCATTTCTTCCCGTCGCATCCGTCTTCAGGACGATCTAGTCACAGGGTTTCACTTCTCAGTGAGTGAAAGGTTTGTCCCTGGGTGTACGTTGAAAGCTTCTATAGTAGAACTCATTCGAGAGGGCTTGGTGGTCTTAAGAATGGTTCTGGTGGGGGGTTCCCTTAAGAATAAAGAAGACGAATAGAATCTAATTCATGTTCATGCTAACAGAAGAGCGGATCCAATACCAAGACGACTTCTTTCTCAGGAAGTGCAGAAAGTACTTGAGGAATTTTGGGATATCATGCCCCACGAGTGAGTTGTTGCCAAGTGCCCCCTAGGAGGGGCAGTCTACCACAAGATCGAGTTGGAGCCTGGAGCCAAACCCCCTTTTACTTAGACAGGGGCTGGGTTTAGCGGATGGCCCCCCCAACTAGCATCTATTAGTTAAGGGGTTTGGTTGAACTCAGAAAAAAATTTCAGGAACTCATTGGGGCCTATTTATATTCCAGCCTCCAGGGCAGGGTTTCCCTATCTTGCTGGGGAAAGGGTTGGGGAGCCCCCGTTTTATTTATTCCAGAAGAAGCGGTAGCCATGTGCATTGATTATCGGGCGCTCAACAAGGTAACCTAACCATCAAGAACAAGTATCCACTTTGATTGCAGACTTCTTCGCCCTAATCAATAAGCGCGAGATACTTCTCGAAGTTGGATCTGCGGTTGGGCTACTACCAAATGCGTATCGCGGAAGGAGACGAGCCAAAGACGACCTGTGTGACAAGCAAGCAACCTTACTAATAAAGGGGCGTTTTATTTGGTTATGCCTTTTGGACTCACCAATGCCCCTGCCACGCTCTGCACCCTCCACAATGAGCTATTCCACCCGTACTTAGACGACTGGTAGTATACTTTGATCGTGGGCTATAGCTATCCGTTAAACTACCACGTTAGCCACCTCCGGACCGTTTTTAAGGTATTAAGGAAGAATCACCTCTATGTAAAGAAAGAGAAATGCTCCTTTGGACAGACGGAGATCCTATTCCTAGGGCATTGGATGGGCATCAGAGCCATCGAGGAGTGGCAAGCACCTACCAAGGTGAGTGAGCTAAGATCTTTTTTAGGGCTCGTGAACTATTACCGAAGATTCATCGTAAGTTACTCGAATAGGGCTGCTCAACTAAAAAATATCCTAAAGAAGGACGTAAGGACCGATCATGGCACTGCACTGATCGGAAGAGTGTCAAAGAGCTTTTGAGGACCTAAAGCAGGCATTGATTGATGACCCCGTATTGCAGTTGCCAGATCACACTAAGCCATTTGAAGTACACACCGATGCGTCAGACTATGCCATAGGCGGTGTGCTAGTATAATAAGGTAACCCAGTAGCATATGAGAGCCGAAAGCTCAATGAGACCGAAAGGCGTGGTCCAAGAGAAGGCAATAGTGCACTACTTGAGAACGCGGAGGCGGGTCACGATTTGTGGTCAAGACGGATAATGTGGCGACGAGTGACTTCCTGGCCCAGAAAAAACTCGCGCCAAAACAGGGACGATGGCAAGCAAGACAAACTTGCCAAGTTTGATTGATATGGTGCTAGAGTATAAGCTTGGACGGACCAACCAGGTCGCGGATGCCTTAAGTAGGAAGACAGAGCTGGCGGCATTTAAGAGTGAGGCAGTGGCAGCCACCAGCAGGGTCACGAGTACCCTACCGCATCGTATTCGAGATGGGCTAGGGACCCGCGAGAAGCCCTTTGCACCAAGCTAAGGAATGCAAAACTCGGCTTGGATCAAGGATGGGCTCTTGGTCACAAAAGGGAATCTACTCTTTTTTCTTCCAAAACCTTTCTTTTTTCGGTATGCCGCTCCGCGAGCAAGGAGTGCCGCGCACGAGCGGAGCGAAAACAAAGCAGGAGAAATCCTTTGATTGCGTATTGAATATAGATCCATGTCTTTCTTGTTCCACTAGCTAGGACCAAATTATCACATGTCCGTTTCGTTATTACAACCTTATTTTTTGATGTCAAAGACCAGAAGCTACGCGCAAATTATCATTGGATCTCGGGTGTTCTTAACAGCGATGGCTATTCATTTAAGTCTTCGGGTAGCACCACTAGATCTTCAACAAGGTGGAAATTCTCGTATTCCGTATGTACATGTTCCTGCGGCTCGGATGAGTATTCTTGTTTATATCGCTACGGCTATAAACACTTTCCTTTTCCTATTAACAAAACATCCCCTTTTTCTTCGCTCTTCCGGAACCGGTACAGAAATTGGTGCTTTTTTTACGTTGTTAACCTTAGTTACTGGGGGGTTTCGGGGAAGACCTATGTGGGGCACCTTTTGGGTGTGGGATGCTCGTTTAACCTCTGTATTCATCTCGTTCCTTATTTACCTGGGTGCACTGCGTTTTCAAAAGCTTCCTGTCGAACCGGCTTCTATTTCAATCCGTGCTGGACCGATCGATATACCAATAATCAAGTCTTCAGTCAATTGGTGGAATACATCGCATCAACCTGGGAGCATTAGCCGATCTGGTACATCAATACATGTTCCTATGCCCATTCCAATCTTGTCTAACTTTGCTAACTCCCCCTTCTCAACCCGTATCTTGTTTGTTCTGGAAACACGTCTTCCTATTCCATCTTTTCTCGAATCTCCTTTAACGGAAGAAATAGAAGCTCGAGAAGGAATACCAAAACCTAGTTCACTCGCCGAGTCTTTGTGCATCCATGGCTGAATGGTTAAAGCGCCCAGCCTAATAAAGGGGCGAAAATTCGTAGGTTCGATTCCTGCTGGATGCACTTGGAACGTTCAGTTCAATCGCTGCTCACGGAATTTAAACATATAGCTCACCCTTATAGCTTATGGGGCACTTCACTCGCTCAACACTCGTTCAAAACATCCACTCGTTCTTCAGGAAAGAAAAGGGATAGATGACTGAAAATCCCGCTTAGAGATCGCAACAATAGTCAGAGTAGGAGTTCCCATCCATCATTTCCCCCGTTTTACCTTCAAATTACGGTTGATCCGTCGGATTGAAACCTCCATTAGATTCGGCAACTAAGGACGAGATTACCATAGGCTTTTATGTCCCTAATGTTCTCCTTTAATAAGGTCGCCTTGACCGGGCTGGGCTCTTCACCGTATAACCTTTACCCGAAAAACTGGAGCACAGCTATACTTTCATCGCTTTCACTAGAACCAGAGTCATAGGGGCACTTTTTTGTTTTGCCTTCCTTAAGTCCAGGAGGAAGGACTCCCTATGTTTTTTCGTGGAGCGCAGAATTTGCCTTAATCGGCGAGAGTATATACAATCTATGTCACTGGCAAGAGCATGATTGAGGGCTTTATACTGTAGTCTGTAACTCTTCAATTGGTTATTGGCTCTACCCCTAGCCCCTTCATATTCCGCATCCTGCTGCTTCTTTGCTTGCTTTTCTCGATCAAGCATTCCTGTGCTTAGCAAAGAGGTAGTAGCATTTTTTTTGACAATAATGAAATTTTCCGGATAAGCCGGCACAGCTCTTGCTTGCTGTCTGTATGTGATAGGGTCTGGTCAACTGCCCGGCCACCTCTTTAGCTCATCTCTTGTCAACGCTAGCACTTTTTAATAAATGATGCCATTCCCGACTCGCGAAGTGAAGCTCAATTTCTATTCATTACTTCAGCGCTAAGATGTAGAACTGGATCGTATATGGGATCAAGAGATCTTCAATCTGGAATTCTCTTATATATATTATATTGTAACCCTTCTTAGTGAGAAATTATTCTACAGACTATGTAGGGGAATGCACGCACTATGGGGACTCCATAAAAGAAATTTTATTAGACTTAGGAAATGAAACTTCCATTCAACTATAGTCGAGAGGAAATAAGTCTCGGCGGGCACTAAAGGGGAAGCTTAGAGACGGAATTCAAATATAAGAATAGAGGAGTACGCGGGGGGTGAAGTAAAGATAACTCTAGCAATATAGACCGTTCCTTAGCACAAGCGCTAAGCGATAATAATACCTGCTTCCCATTCATTCTTTTATAAGGATGCTCTTCGGCTGGTCAATAGGGCGCGTCCCTTTCGCTTCTGTAATAGAGGCGCTGTAATGGGCGCGCTTGGCTAACGCATAAAAACCTTGGTCCGCTTTCATTGGTCTAGTCCGGTCATTGCTTATCTCTTTCTTCTCTATCGGGGAATTGGGGGAAAGAGTGCACCAATTAGGGGAGGTGAAAAGGCAAGAAATAGGGAAGTAGAGTAGTTGGCACACGCCGGTCAATCCAGTACGTACGTCGCTTTCGTTCTTTCCATTCAATATCCCATTACCGGTCGCATCTGTTCTATTCAGCCAAGCCAATCCCTTGCTGCTTGCTTCATCCCGCCCTGCCTGGTCATCGGTCGTACCCTATCTTGAATCTGGAATATTCTTTGTGTCGGCATCTGTCCCACTGGCTGTTGAAGGTGCTGGCTGATGAAAGACATCCCCAGAATGCCCCCCTCCGTGCCTATCTCACTTGTTTACAGCTCTTATTGGTCTTTTAGCGCTGCTTTCACATGATGCAATATCTAGGCCTCCTGGACCTGTTCTCTCGCCCAAGCCTCATAGCATTCATATTCCAAGCACTAAGTGTATTCCCTGCCTGCTCAGATGCGTCAATCCGCCTATACCCTTTTCCTCGCATAGAGAGCTGTAGGTAGGAGGGAAAAAATACTTTAGATAAGGTTCATTGCTATTTGCTCTCCCGCTACGCTAGCACTTAAGAGACTCTCTTAGCCCAGAGTGAGGGATCACAATAAGGAGTAACCAAAGTAGGCAGTACCGCGGTACCAGTCCACGACTACCATTTCTGTAACTTAACTTCCCTGCCCCCTGTCCACTCAGTCTTCTTTTCGGACCTCAAGAGCATTGAGTAAAGGGGGGCACGGGGGCGGGAAGATCTACTCATTCAAAGGCGCTATTTAGCCCTCTATTTATTCTCGCAAGAAGAAGAGCTAGTGAAATGGGCCCTTTCTTCATGCCAGCGGGGGAAAGAAAAGAGGCCCGCTGCGAGAGGAGAGAGTGATTCAGCTGCTAACAAGCGCAGGTTTTTCATTAAATGAATGGTTATTCGGGAAACGTCTGTTGATGAGAAGGTCATACATAGTTAAAAAAGGAAACCTGGGGGCGGATTCAACCCGGGCTCCGTTCGAAGAGACGAATAAAGGTCCTTCTCCCCCACATGCTCCTTCCCATGAGCAACTCGGTTGGCTTCGTGAACGAGAGCGCTGATCACCCTCACGCGGGAAGATGAACATTGAAAGGACTGAAAGGGTAGCGACGAAATGTAGATGTTGATTTTTGAGGTCGCGTACTTTAGTTATAATGCCTTCTACACGGTAGAAGCTTATACTTTTCTTTGGTCCCGGCCGACCAAGCGTAACGACCACAGAAGGTACGGCCGGAGAATTTTTCTCCAAGTCAACAGCATGTCGGGCAGGTCAAAGGTGATCCTCCAATCCGGGGAGAATCGAGAGGTCATGATAACAGTTGACGAGTGAGGCGAGGGGCTTATTCCTCTCAATCGACGAGGGCTTGAGTCCCCTACGGCCAGTACAATGCGCTAGTAGCATCTTCTATAACGCTGGCATCTTCTATAAAGAAAGCTGTCCTGGGGGACTCCGTCTCGTCTTTAGGGACTATATTCATCGTAATTAAGCAATCGTTTCTTGCGTTATCAGTTTTTTGCGTATAATAATTGCTGAACGTACGGCTTGCGGTACCGCTTATGGTACTGCTTGCGGTACGGACTGCTCTTCCTGCTGTTAACAGCGCTTTCCTTTTCTCTTTTGGGGGGGTTTCAGGCCTAGCTTGACGCGGCAGTAGGGACTGCTTTTCTTTCCGTTGCGGGCTGGGATTGCTGTCATGCTTTTAGCTGAGTGCTTTCCGACCGTTTTCTTCCCGAAGTCAGACTACTACCGAGCTCCGCACCAGGGCTCAAACCATGCCTCAAGGAAACAATAGCCCCCACAACCCAAAGGCTTTCCGAGAGATCCGAGAGACATGGTTCAACTAATGGTGCGCTATCCTTCTCCCAAACATTTCTCAGCGAAACCAATGAGTACAACTTTTTAAACGGAAACTACGAACAAGATCTTAGAGCTGTCTCAATCATCCACAGCTCCGGGATTAATGTGCTGTTTTTTATGCTGGAGTCATGAATCGCCTCTTTGCACTTTTTTTTTAACCTTTTTTTCCGTGTTCCTCTTTTTAGTAGAAAGCGAAATGAGAATAATGAGAATCGTAGTAGTAGTTCCACGCCCCCTCTCGCCCCTTAAACCAACCAAAAAGGAGAAGGCGCTTTCCGAAAACGATCAAGGCAGGGATTTCCGGTAGTCATCTATCGCGACAATGGATCAACCCGATTTCCAAGCTAGAAGAAATTAACAAAAATTCAAACTTGGAAAGACAGATCTCGCTAAAAAAAGTGGAACTCCAACCATTATCCTTATGGAAACCGCTTGCCACCGGGATCGGCCAGTTGCCCTTTCATTTTGCTTCGGCAATAGATCAAAATAGAGGCAACAAAGCCACCCCCTGGATCGCGTTATTGGATTACGCCGCAAGACAAAGTAGTCGTACAAGGACACTCGGCTTATCAGAGGCAATGGCCTTCGCCTACGTCAAAGACAGCCGATTCGCCCTACTAACATGTCTTCTGCTGGGATTGGGTGTCTGGTGGTACCTTCTGCCGGAGCCCCTATTGGTTTAACCAACGGCTTGCTGCTCACCTGAGTGCGCTAGTGCAATTAAGGTAGTTTACTTGCTCGACCATAGGGAGAGGTAGCTTGCTTACTTAGTGCTTGCACTAAGGAAGCCGCACAATGCCAAATGAGGTCTCTGGGCTTCCCGTGTATTCATCCAAATTAGATCCATGATAAAGTTATGGACACGTCCACAAAACCGAAAGTCTTTCGATCCCATCAATGCCAATGGGTGTGCTTAAGAGCTGGTGGCAACCGAATACCTTTCACACCTAACCCGGGCTTTTGCCAACAACCTTTCTTTCAAAATCCACTTGGTGAACCTATCCAAAGTCCAGGAACAGCTACAAAGGCTTCAAGAGACAGTGGCTCGAAGCATTAAGAGGAAATAGAAAGATTCGTATGAAGAGGTCCTCAACCCTTAGATTTGGAAGGAATGAGAGGGCCCACATCAAAGGGTAGCTGAACCTACATAGCGAAAAGGGGGATCCCCTTAGGGCAAGCACTAAGCAAGTAAACTACCTTATTCGCGAGAATTTCCTCCCTCCGGTGCTGTCTCCTCACTAAGCGCTCTTCTTGTCGTTTCAACCTTTCCTTCATATCTAATTTGGCCTGAAGTCTTTCTTTAGCTTGATCAGATAATGGTGCTCCACTTTTGGACATAGAGTTTGATATCACCCAATTCTTCGTTTACTAACGTAGAACTCATACTACGCCAGTAGGGGCTAATCAAAGTAAAGAGAGTCCAATCTCTGAAATAGAGCTTGGTCTCTCCATAGTAGTATAGTATACTAAGGCGTAGGTTATGACTTGATCCAATAGAGTCAGAACACCTTTATATCTAAAAGAAATGGTGCTCAATGAAACGATCCAGATTCCGCACTATGCTGTGGGTTGGGGAGAGAGCTGCTCTGCGAAGCTGGGCGTTCAGTGTTCTTATGGAGGAACCATACTAGAAAGAGAATAGAAAAGGCCTTCACTTCAAAAAAGAGCGGGGGAGTGATGGGCAACCTTAGTCTATATGTTGCTCGTGAGCCGCCAAGTACAAGTCTCGCAACAGTACTGGCGCAAAAGGATCGGTCCTTCACTTGCCGATCGTTCGCGAGTCGAACTCGCTCTCTTGCCACGCCTTTCACTCACTCGCTTGAGTCGGGCTCAATCACTCTTTTTGTTTGGAGGATCATTCGTTCTTCACTCTCTTTATATTACCCGCGGGGAGCGCAGCAACCAAGGTGCATATTATCATATAGAAACAAGCGAACCGTAGCGATTCGTACTACCGGAAAAGTTTCGCTAACCGGCAGGCAATAGAGTCCGCCGATATGCGCAAGCAAGCGTAGCGAATCACATAGATAAGCCCCTACCTGCCAGCGCGCGTATAGATAGGGCGAGCGAAGCGCGAAGAGGATGGATGTCTGAGCGGTTGAAAGAGTCGGTCTTGAAAACCGAAGTATTGATAGGAATACCGGGGGTTCGAATCCCTCTCCATCCGCGAAGTCATAAGTTATCTCTTGCGTTATCTATAGATAAGAACGAATCGGATCGACTCGACTGAATGGGTAGCTTGTGTTATGATATAGACGGAGGTTCTTGTGTTATGATTTAGTTAGGACTTTGTCTCCCTTTCGTTATCTTCCGCTCCCCTTGTATAGGTTGGGCAAGGGCCGGGTGGATTACCTTTGGGAGCTAAGCCGAAGATCTCGGTGGTCTTGTGAGTGGTTGATAAACTACGATTGCAGTTTTCTTTAGGAAGTCCCATAGCTGTGAGGCTTAACAGACAAAGAAAACGGTGGATACTTCCACTAGTTGGGTAGAAGGTGACGACCCTAATGAATCGACTATGAAGGTGGCTGTTAGCTACATCAGCGCTCAAATTCCTTCATCGTCCCTGGCTTCGATGATCAACCCCTGGCACATTTAGGTTTTGATCTTCGGCCATCCTGATCCTCAGGACCCAACACAATATTATTCATTCTTATATATTTCCTTTAAAAGATGCAAAAGGTGTTGATACGTCCTATCCACATAGAAAGCTTACCCTCTTCCACACATTATCGGTGGATGCTACAGCCGCTAACACTTTGGCTGCAGGAGGGGAATGGAACAGAAATCTCGTATATGAAAAATTTTTAGTATATATAGCGGAGTAGCTTTCTTTGTTTGAAGGCTTCAAGTGAGAGAGAGGATAGGATCAAACCATCGCATCACCAAAAGGTGCTCGGGTGTACCTTAGAGCAACGAAAACGAAGACTTTCGAGAACAAATATTGGACCGGGAATCAAAAGGGGTAAAGTAAAGTAAAAGCGCATATGGCACGAAAAGGAAATCCGATGTCGGTAAGACTTGATCTGAATCGTAGTTCAGATTCAAGTCGGTTCAGTGAGGGCGACCGCGTAAGTCACCGAATGGGTCAGTTTTTTCCTTTCTTTGTCGGTTCGATAAGTACATGCTTATCCATGTGTCTACATAGATATTTTCATAATATTGTTTTCAATCCGTTGGACTTGCTGCTTATGCCTCTCGTTCTCTTATCTTTGATCACTATATATCAATGGCTTTCTTTCCGAAAAGTAAAGATGCCCTTTCAATTGAAGCTAATCGTGCATCTGGTTTTGGTTTTTTTGACTATTTTAGTGGTCGTGATCGTCAGAGATTGGGGCTTTCGCTTGATTGCCGTAGGGGCAATTACCTCATCTTGTATGATGATGGATGCATCTGGGCCCCGGGGGGATGACCATCCTTCCTCTTCCTTTTTTGAGGGTATTTCCGCCTGGGTTCAAAATACCACTGAACCGGGGGAAGAAAGAAATTCGCAGCCTTCTCCGGGAGTCGGGCAGCGGCTTCCTGGTTCGCTCGAAATCTCTTCCCCGGATTGGACAGGGTACCTCAACGGGAACGAGAACGCGGAAAAGGCCGGGGCCGAATCATCCACAGGCCACAATCCGGCCCACCCCCCTACTACCGCTCGTTCTAGTGGTAACCATCAAGTTCTCCAAGCGGGCGACGGGGCTCTTGAGAACACACTCGCAGTGGCCGATCTGTTGCAACAGATTCAACGTGGGCTGCACGCACGCGTTCCGGGCGGGTTCCAGGCCGAAGCTCTCACGGAGACCTTGGAAACCCGGCATGGAACCGATAAATTGGGGGAAATTCGTGAGAGTCTCCAAACGGAAGGCTCTCAGAGTCCCTACTTTCGGGAATTCCAAACGGATTTTCGCAGCCTACGGGATGCGGGAGGCACGGAGAAGCAACTCCGTAAGGAGTGGCAAGGCCGCGGATGATGGCCTTTCTGATCTCATCCGTATTCCGATCGAAAGAAGAAGGTTGAAGTTTCATTCTTCAAGCACCTCTTTCACATAAGAAAGTGGAGGCGGGCTTGGGTACGATCTAAAAAAAACGATTCCACATGAAAGAGGACCGGACAATTGCCTTCTTGAGTAATGGGAAGCGGGCTAGTCCCCGAAAATGCCCGTTAAAGTTGGGGCTCAAAATCTTCCTTGCTGATACTTGTAGGATTGCACTTGAAAAGACCTTATTTGGACCGGCAAGTCAAATCCTTGGAATGGAGATTCAAAGGGATAGGAAAAGTGGGACTTTTAGCACTTTCACAAAGGAGGTTTGTGGAGAAGTTGCTTTAGTTGTTTGGCATGAGCAAGGCAAAGCCGGTGAAAACACCATTAGCACCTCACTTGTTGTTGTCTTCCGAACAATCCCAAAGCCGGAAGAGGAAAAGAAGATGATGGATCGAGTTCCTTATGCGAGCCTTGTGGGAAGCTCGATCTTTGCCATGGTATGTACTAGACCGGATATTGCTTATTCGGTTGGTGTTCTAAGTCGGTTTATGGCGAATCCGGGTAAAGCTCATTGGGAGGCCGTCAAGTGGGTCCTTCGTTATTTGAGAGGCACAAGTGGTTATTCAATATATAGCAAAAGTTCGGAACTCATGCATGCTTTTTTGATGCAAATTTTGCCGGTGATCTCGACAAAAGGAGGTCCACTACGGGTTATTTATTTCGGTTTTGGAATGGTCCAATTAGTTGGATGTCAAAGCTTCAATCGCCTCATGAATGTGCTAGGGGCGTTGTCGACTCCGAGGCCGAGTATATGGCGTTGACGGAAGCTTGCAAGGAAGCGGTGTGGCTTCAAAGTTTAATGCGTGAGATCGGTATAGACTATAATATAAACCCATGGATTTTTTTTGTGATAGCATGAGTGTTGTTTGGCCAAGAACACGGTTTATCACAAGAGGACAAAGCATATCGCGGTTCAATTTAATTACATCCGTGAAATCATTGAAGAAGGCAAAGTGCGGTTGTTGAAGGTGGGAACCAAGGAGAACTTAGCGGACATGCTAACGAAGACGGTTCAAGTAGAGAAGCGAGTCGACCAACATAGATAGTCTTTGACCGGCCAGCTGAGCACCCGTTTGAAGACTTCATATTTGTTTGCCCTTGAAATTACATACGTAAGGCCTCGACGATTAATCTTTGCCCACCGCTCGACTCAACCGAAAATACCTCACTGAATAGGAAGTGGATCGCTTGCTGTCATGTTTGGAGCAAAAATACTTGGATTAGCACAGCACTGGGAGGGTCCTTTCCTGAATTGGAATGGGACTAAGCAACTTGTTTAGTTTAGATTATATTATTTATATAGCATCAACATGACAATAACATTACAAAGCGATATAGGCATTCATCCCATCCACCAACCGAGAAAGAAACCTACGTTACACTAACTAGGAGCGCGGTTCTTTATTAAAAAATACGTTATGAAAGAAGCCCACATATAAACGGGGGCTGGTCTGCTCATTATTTGTGTTCGCGCATTCATTCATTATTGCAATACACATAACATACGGTTCACGCCTCCACTACACTAGTGATGGAGCGGATTCGGGTCAGACGGAACAAGCCTTTTAGTTTACTACTGCAGCTGGATTGAAAAGCAGCCCCGGCCCTGCGGGAACGATACTTTCTTACATAGTACAACCCAAAAGGCGCGAAAAAGACCAGCAGAATGAAAAAGAATTAGGAGACAATACCAGAACGCTTTTCATCAAGGGTAGACCGATTGCTAATTGTTGTTGTTGCGTCTTCCGTCTGCTAGGATAGATAAAACTAGTCAATCCAGGGAAGATGGTTTAGGATTAGACTTATTGAGAAAGCTAATGAAAAGAGTCTATCAATCGGGAAAGGATAGATCTAACAGGCAAAAGGCTAGGCTAACCACTATCAAGGCAGGAAAGAGACATTCGCATACTAGCTATCACAAACTAGATGCTTACAGTCCTTTTTCCTCTCCCAGTGCAGTAAGTAATAAATACATCTAGAAAGAAGATATTCTCTAGCCTAGAGGAAAGAGAACAACTAAGATGAAAGGTATTACTAATCTTGATATAGTGACACAGGATGATAGAATGTCACTAGGATAAGCGTCCGGTTTTTTCCATGGGAAGATTAGAATGACCTCACAAGGAACCTCATTAAAGATAGATAGCTACCTTAGAGAGCTTACACAGTCAATTGATCTATCCTAGGTTGAGGAAGAAGGGAGGAAGGCTTGAAATAAGCTCTTCCCAGCTACTGACTCTAATAAGACTAATAGCCGTACCGCAGAAAGAAAGTAAACCTCACCCCAGGTAATCACAGCTTTCTTCCCCTCAGGTCAAAGAGTAAGAACTCGCTTTCGAGCTAACCTTACATGGAGCTACCTGCCAACAAGCAAGAAGAGTTCTCATTCGCGGCTAACTAAGCATTCGTTCGGAGTTGACAAGGGAGAGGGCTTACTTTCCTATATTATGTTATGATGGATAGGCTGGCTGCACTCCCTTTGAGGTAAGAACAGTTCCTTTTGATTCAATTGCAAGAAAACACCCTCTTATGATTATGATACGAACACTAAGCCAAACATTTATATGGATTCCTAAAAAATGAAATAATAGACTATCATGTCATAATATATGACAGAAGCATCACTCTGTCTGTTGGATGCCCTTCTTACTGGCAAAATCAGATCAAGAATAGCCTTTGGCTAGGAAAGCACAGTCAGACTAGTGCAAGGCCCAAAGCACCAAGACTGCTTATTCCGCTAAAACAGCAAAGAGAGAGGACCGGGACAGTAAAGAGACAAGACCTCTTATGCCGGAAAAGTAAGAAAGTCAAGTCAAAAGTGCTAACGTGCAGCTCCCATTCCGAATCCAAGAGAAACCTAAGAGAAGACCATGCTACCATTAAGCATGCTAATGGATGCAGGTATTATTATCGCTTAACGCTTGTGCTAAGGAAGAGCCAACTCCTTTCTTTGGGATCAGCGCTTGTGGTACAATCCATTTCTTTTATAGTACACAACCGAGTCTCTTAATAAAGAGAAGTTGGGGACATAGTAAACCTCCTACTATAAGAGCGATTCCCTGGGACGTAATCAACGGGAGAAACCACTTGCTCTTTCGCGACTAGATATAGAACTCTATTTGGAAGTGCAACTGGCTTTCGAACCTCCGCTGAGAAACCATAGCCCGCTCTTCGCTGCCTCTTCCTTTGGTCGAGTGAGCTTTCGCTTCCTTGCCGTATCCATAGTGGCAGCCTCCGCTTCCCCGCCCGGTACTTGAATTTCGTATTCGGTAGAAAACCTTCGCGTTCATGAAGGGACATCGAGTGCAATCTGTTCCTCGCCCTCGTCCACTAGACATGCTACCTCGATTTGTGCGACCCTAAAAAAAAGTGGGTCCCGTGCCGTGCCACCTAGCTCTGCATAGATGGGTCGGGTAGGTGTGCCGATTCACCCCTTCCCCATCCATGGGGTCTCTGGCCTTTCTTTATCTCTGTGATGATACTACAAGGCAGGTTCTTGTGCCCGCTGTGTCCCTCCCTCGTTCTGTCCCCGACTCTTGTGAGCCTGGTGATTGAACCCTTGTTATTAGTTGGATTGGCGCCGTTGTTTGCCTGAGCCTGTGAAGCGGTAGAAATGATCGCTACCATCTTGCACTCAATCGAAAGGACCCTGCCTAAACTACCAAAAAGGCTTCGATTCGAGATTCTAACTCTAAATGGATCTCTAATTGGCTTTTTCACTTGCTTAACACATCTATAGCACTTCCTCCCTCTAACCCTTATACAATGGATCGCCATAGAAAGGCTTAGCAGAAGGACAGGATTAAACTGGCTTTCCCCGCTTACTCACTGTATGGATTGTCCCTTGCTGAAACTAGATATCCTTCCGCCACAGACAGACTCAGAGGATTCCGGTGGGATTGAATCCTGTCAAGGAAGCGGCACTCTAGAGGGGAAGGAACTGTCTAAAAAAGAGCTCATTTGCTCATTCGCTTACACCCTTACAAGAGCACTTACAGGACAGGGAGAAAGACTAGACATATTAAAATGGGACTTTGCTACTGGTTAGCGAGTCAGAGACGATTACGAGGGCTCCCAACAAGACTATAGTTGCTAGTAAGATTCATGAAAGACTTTTACACTACAGAAAATATGCTAGGCCTAGTACTGGTAGACACCTTATATCTATGAGTATTATTACTCGTAGTCTCCCGTAAGTTCAGGTACGCTTGGTATGAAACGTATTCCTTAGGCCCTTAGTCAAAACGCAGGGAAGAGAGAAGCAACTAAAACTGTAATTGTAACTGGATACCCCTCTTCACTAGCCTCACTGGCTTCCACAGACTCAGGGGTTTTATGTACTACTGGAAATAAGATATGCTAGAATGGAATATGCTAATACAGGAGGTAATATCCCATCGATAAGGAAGGACTTCAATTCAACTGTTTCGATGGGACTAGACAAATTAGCCACATCCAAGGGATCTAAAAAAAAAGGGAAGTCAGAACTTGCTGGCTTTACTTGCTTTGCCTTCAAAAGAGGTTATGGTTACACTTCCCCTTTCTGGCTTGCTCATATCATAAAATCACTTTCTTGACCTGGCCGGGGTCTAAACTTTCCACTTGTACCAGTATTGAGATGTTTTGGATTTGGATTTGGAGTTGGAAGTGGTATCATCAAGGTAACTAAACTCATCTTTTCTGTACAGAGAAATAGGCATAGAAACAGAAACGGAACCTGGTCATTTTGTTTCTATGATTGAGATTCACCACTATTATGAGAAAGGGGAGATAGGCTTCCTTGGTCCTACTTACCTTACTTAGGGAAGACAACACAACGTTGAGCTGTAAGTACATTAAGGAGAGTGCAAAGCACCAGAGAAAAAACCCATCTTCCTTGATAGGGGGAACTCTCTCTTATTGTCTTGCTAGCTTGCAACCATACCATCTTACAGACCCTACAATCGGGACCTTCTTTCTTACCCTCAGGGGGGAGACCGGATTCCTTTCTTTCCTATTTAGAACTGCAGATTTGTCTTTGTCGCTGGTTCGGACGTGCATCGGCGGCCCCCTTTCCACTTCAATCGTGGAAAGTCAGAAGCAAGAATCATTGATTCCTGACCCCCTTATCTACGACAACTCCAGATCAACTAATTTTCCTTCTAGTTGAGAACCACTAAGGGTAAGAGCAGCATCTTAGGTCTGATGAGAGCCTGATCTACTCTACGACAACCCTGATTGTTGTATTCTCGGTCCCCTACCTTTACTATTATTAGTAAAGCCCTCTCCTTGGGATCCCCATCTGTGTAACATAAGCCTTATTGTATTGCGCGCTGAACTATTTAGCTTTCTCCTAGTGCTTCCACCCGCGGTTCTTCGTTCCTCAGCTCTTTATTGCTTTTATCTCGACACACTGCCCCTGCTTTGGCTTGTAGGCTTGTTAGCTTCGAAACCTCTGCTCTGGAAGCAGCTTATGCCCCGGACCTTATTGAGCACCGGGATAGGAATATTAATAAGGCTATGTGCGAACTCTCGTAGATCACTCCCGGATGTAACCCTTTTGCTGTCTCGTAGCGTAGCCCATCCTTATGCTATCCATAAGCCTTCTCGTTGACAACCACATAGGGATAGGAAGATGTTGAACGAATAACGAGTTCAGTCAAGCAGGATGTTAAAACAGAACTTGCTCGACCACAGCACAGGGAAAGGAATTCACTTCTTTGCTAGTCCTCTTCGCCCTCTATACCCTGATGTTAGCCAATAGCCTGATTCTAGCTTTGCCTGATTGTTGTATTCTACGCCCCCTGATGGTACTGCTAGAACAGAAGCCTGATAGTTGCCCTCGAGTCTCACTACTTCTATTACCTGATCGCACCCGGATGCCTAACATCATTGAGAACAGGAGACCCCGGATGTAACCCTTCTTTCAGTCTTATCCGCCCCCTTATTAGGCTTTCAGTGAAGTGAAGGAAGAAGGGTTCTTATAAGAGAATGAGGTACCGTTCGGACCCCTTATTCGCAAGGGTTCCTCACTCAAGTAAGGGTGATAACGGGAAGAGAGAAGTTATCTATTAGCTAGGCTGGTGGAGGTCCTCAATCGATCTCTAGCCGTGTCTACGCCATATCTGTCTCAAGTGTTAGTTTTCAGCGGGTGAGGAGTTGAAGGGCCATGTTTAACAATGTTGTCCACTGGAACCCATTCCATGGTTTTGTTGCCTTCGGCTTTGCTGAGGTTATCATGGAGATTTCAGGCAAACCTTCTTCCTCCTTAATCTTTAGCTGAACACGAGTTCGCGGAGGTGTAATGAGTTGGGATGGATCGAACTTTCCTACTTCGGGCTCTGTTACCAGAGGATGCCGCTTCATCAGCTTTGCGCTCATGTGAAATGATTAAATCCCGAAAGTCTTCCCTTCTCTGCTTCATGCATTGCCGCTCGATATACTCTTGCATTTCGATCATGCGATAGCTTTGGTCAGGGTCTTCTGGAGGTGATTCTTCCACTGACTCGCAAGGTATAGAGTTGACAGCTGTGGTCACTTCTGTGAGTAGACGCATCATGGGGCCCGGCCCAGTGGGAGGGTCAGTGGACCACTGTGGATGAGGTATCATTGGAGGTGGAGCTAGAGCCGCTATGTTTCTTCTCGGGTAAAGGACAAGATAATCAAACTTTCCTGATGGGTCTCCGAGAAGGTCTACCTCAGGATCTCCTGCTTCATATCGTTCCCGTCATTTTTGCTGATAAGTTTTATTCTTTCTCGGCTTAGGCTTCCGTTCTCTCTCGGCTTCGAGCTCGAGATCAGTTTCTTGTGCATTTTGGAAACAATCATCACAGTCGCAGATGTCCCACCATATGTGGCCTGATTCAGTCTTCCCTTGATAGATGGGTGATCCATCCAAAGAGTAGGCGATGATGGGGAATTCAGAGGCTGCAGCGGGCCGAAGTGTTCCATTCTTGATTTGAGGGGCAAGAGCAGTAAGTGTGAATGCTGGCTGATGTTGTGTTGTGCCAGTGGGCTGAGATGGTTTCGATTCTGAGGGGCCTGCCGAGCGAACCATGTTGATTTCAGGGAGATCATTCTCTGTTTTCAATTCTCAAGTTCAAAGCGTAGCAGGTGTTGTTCTCGGAGATCTTGGATCTTGTGTCTTAAAGCGAAACATCTGTCAGTTGTATGACCTGGACTTCCCATGTGATAGTAATCTGGATCAAACTTTCTTTGTTCCTTTTTGGGAGGTGATGGATTAGGTCTCGTGCCTTCTCCTGTTGGTGCTTGTGGTTGAGGAATCTGAATCCCAGGTTGGTTAGTCTGCTGAACCTGTCCTGGTGATAATATAAGGGGCTGCTGAGTGGATGGCTGTACGTATATTCTCTGCTTTTGTGGATGGTCATTTCTAGACGGGGCGGAGGTGATGACCTGAACTTCTCCTCCTTTCGGCCCGGTTTCTGTTCTTTTGGTCTGTACCCTCCTCGGGATAGTGCTCGTTCCTGACTGTTCCAGCAGCGACTGCAATGCCTGTATGTCAACCAGGCGCCCTGATTTGACTCCATCTTCCACTCGCTCACCTACTATGACCAGGTCTGCGAAACTTGACGTAGTGTGCCCGATAAGGTGGGAGTAGTATGGATCTTTCAATGTGTTGAGGAAAGCACCGACCATCTCTTTTTCAACCATCGGGGGTTTGACCTGTGCTGCGAGTTCCCTCCATCGTTGGGCGTATGCCCTGAATGACTCGCTACCCTTTTTCTGCATACGTTGGAGCTCGAATCGGTCCGGTGCCATTTCAGTGTTGAACTTGTATTGTGACAGGAAGGAAGTGGCTAGGTTAGACCATGTTCGGATCCGGCTGTGGTCTAACTGGACGAACCACCTCTGAGCAGGGCCGGTCAGACTTTTTTTGGAATTGCTGGATGAGTAGTCTTTCATTATCGCCGTATAAACACATTTCTCCACAATAGACTTTCAAATGGGTAAAAGGACAGCCTGTTCCATCATATTTGTCTAAGTCTGGAGTTTTGAACTTGTGGGGGAGTTTCATATCCGGGAAAAGCATAGGTCAGAGAAACTGGTACTGCCATAAGAGTCGATCCCCTGTAGGCTTTTGACCTTTTCTTCTAAGCTCTCTAGCTGATTGGCTACCTTCTTTTCTTCGGCTTTTTTCTTCAACTTGTCATCCTGATTACCCTCTTGGGACTCTGGGATGGTGATGTAAACTGCATTCTGAGTGGTGACGGGAGGATTGCTGGTGACCTGAGAGGATCCTGGTCCTATTTTGAATCTCTCTATTGGAACTTATACAAATATGGATACTGGGTCTATTGAAAATATAAAAGATACTGCTATTCCCACAACTGCCACTCCTCTAACTGGATCGCTGGGAACTGGCATTAGAACTCCATGGGCTTATGTGCCTTAAAATAGGACTCGAAATGCATCTGAAACTGCTTCGTTTGGACCGTTTAGCTCGTTTAGACCGTTAGACACGCTAGGATAGAAAAAGTAGCCACGTTACGTTAGGCCTCTTAGCCAAGGTCTTACAGGTATGCCTCGTATGCTCGGTATGAAACTTCTTCCTTATGCCCTTCTTTAGCTATTACGCTCGTTAGCATGTTATTAATTGTGGTAGAACCTGGTGAACCTGGCGTATCCCCCACATGATATCGTTATTTGTCTATAAGGGTGTCTACATGTAAAGGGTCTTTTGTGGTAATGTAAAGGGTATTTCAGCATCACTCTCGCTACCAGAAAAGAAAGAAGTAGGGCAATAAAATAGCAGGTATGTAAATAGATGGGCTCACGCTCTCCACCCCTCTCTTGATATGATAGTAGGAGTCCCTGCTATGGCACTATCTGACGTTAAGACGAAGATGAGGGGTTCTTCTGCTTCTTCCCTATCAAGTTGAGGTCTCTCGAGCCAGCTTGTCTGGTTTATCGGTCCCCCCATAATAGCATTTGGCGTAGAATGAGAGGCTAATAGATAGAGTAGGCAGCAGAAGCTCAACAAAGTTCCACGAGGGAATATTAAGAGTCGCTGAAGATTATAGGACATCTGACTTTGTCGCCTCTTTGAGGCATTCCCCCCCAGGGAAGTTGTTTGTTCCAGTCACTAAGCGTCCTCCCTTTATGGGAAAGGATTGAATTGCGTAGAATGGGACGCTGATAATGGGACGTTTAAGTTTTGTACAGGATTGAGTGTCTTTCTTTGGAGGCCCCCAATGCCTAACCTAATAGGGGATTCCCCATAGATGGATCAAGAAAGTAGGGCTCTTATCTTTCAACGCCTTTCGTGGTTTGGGAGGAAATCTCAAGAGTCCGCCCGAAGAGATGAAGGAATGAATGCGTAAAGTCGAGAGTACGCCGTCTGGAAGCGGGGCTATTAGGGGCCAACTCATAAATTCGAATGCTACTCTTTATGGTTCCAACCCCTTTTTTAAAATAAAGACTCTTCGGGATGCCCTTTTCTCATTCTGCGGGAAGTGCTGATCGTAGCTGGGTCAACGACTTCTTTTGGTATGGGTGTCATGAGACGCTATCTCAGATGAGAATAGGCAAAGACGCAGCCGAAGCCGCCTCTGAGGAGATGGCCTAATTTCTATTCTATCTATGGAAATTTCAATCGAGAATAATCGCTTTAAAGTCACGTTGAGGCCTGTCTTTGAACATAATAGTTGGCACGAGAATCCTTCTCAGCGGAGTCAGAGTCTTTATTTTAAAATAGGGGTTGAGATCGAGGGTAGTTTGATTATGGGAACCGAGGCCGGAGACTGTGACGCCGCTACTGGTACGCTTATCCAAAAGGCAGGGGTAGCCCGAGAATGCCGCTCCCCCTTGACCGTAAGCTGGTTGTCCCGTGTTATCCATAGTTTGGGAAAGGGTTCGATCCCCATCGTCGATGAGTAAGCAATTTTTTTTCCTATCCGTTCCGTGGCATGAACGAGAAGCATCCTCTGATCAGATCTCAGTCTATCTATTTACTTCATAGGGCCTTCTCTATAGCCGAAGACTCGTCAGTGTGAGGCCTGTCACGTCAAATCAAGTACTAGTAAGAACAGAAGGGCATCTAAGGTATGAAAACCTGTCTAGGAAGAATGTACCGAAACATCATACTAAAAGCGCTGCCTTACTAGAATAATGTATGAGGATGGACAGATCGAGTGCATTTCCACTCATGGAGAGGGGGAGATTTACACTAGATTTCAGAAGTGGGACAAAGAGAGGCTTTTTTCGAGTCTTTGTCTCCGATACCTCCTCTCAGGGCAGGGAAGTAGCCTTCTATCTCCGACCGAGCAAAGCGCCTTGCTGGTTCTAAATAAGAGAGTAGGCGTGCGTTTGGTTTTGTTAGGATTTCCGTATCTGCCCACCTTCCTTTATTTCAAGGTGAGATAAGTGCTCTATAGTCTGGTCATTTTTTGAGTATCTGAATCATAGATTATGCCATACTATTATATGGATTTCTTCCACGTGCAAATCTACTCTCTTGGGCTATCTCCCGCGTAGGAATGTCTTGTATCGGCCCATTTCTTGCAAGAAATCTATGTGAGGTTAGTTTTGTCAAATAAAGTAAAGGTCGTGGTCCAATACTAGCTCTATCTCCGAGTTACTTAGAATATACAGAAGAGGGGGACCTATCCGAGTCCTCCACAACTGATTGTGTAAGAGTTGGGCGGGGGATGAGTTGATGTTGCTGGAGTTAAGCGATACGAGCATAAAGGAAAGAAAGCAATTGATGTCCTTTCGACCTCGGCAGTCGATCCAGAAGGAACTCCTATTGCGCTAACAAGGGGAATTAGGGAAAGAAATTCTACACCAGATAGAGCATAAAGGAAAGAAACCAGATATACCATAAGATTGTGTAACAGACTAGTCGGCTATTTATTGTTCCTACAGGAAAGAGTAGGGTGCCCTACTAATTGTCTAAGAGACTAGTTCGCTCTTCCTGCGGCCAGGCATAAATCTAAATAGAGTGAGGCCTCCCCTAGTAGGGTCCCAATAAGTAGAAGTTATCTTTTTGGCCCCGAATATGCCTTCTTTGTATTAGTACAAGAATGTGTCTATCTCCGAGGGAAATAGGCATAGAAGGAGTCTCGGTTCATTCTGCGACACAAGGCTTTTGTCGCATAAAAAGCCGGTCCCCTCCTGATCAAGCTGACCTACCTCTATCACTAAACTAGACCAAATGACGTCGTGTAATAAATCTTCGGGTACTACACAGTATTGAGGTTCCGGCTGAGTTCTTACAATGGACGCCCCAATCAGAAATCTTACAAGGCCTAGTGTTGCTAGAGTATGCGTATTGGTTGATCTCTTGAAGGATATGCCCAATCTTGGCTGGGGATGGGAAAGTTTGGGCGCTGGCAACGAATCATTTACGAGAATCCCCCGAAGTCTTGCTCCTTCTGTCGTATGAGAGGCCACAGCCTAGATGAATGCAAAGCCAGACCTGTTCTAAATAAAGGCAAAGAACCTTTGCAGGATGATACTACGAACCCTAATGGAGCCAAGGAGAAAGCAGTTGCAGGCCAGGGTGAGACTTCGAAAGCTGCTGAGAGTGTAAAGCCAGTCACACAAACAGATCAAAACAAAAAATCAAGAACAGCGTGTGATTGGGAGGTTTTCGGTTGCGCCTAGTCTGGATGACCATGAAGTGCAACGAGTTAATGCTGCTATAAATGAGGAAGAAGCCAATGTTCTTGATAATAATAATCAGAAAGGCGAGATGGCAGGTGGTGTTGAATATCCGGATCTGGGATCACGTACTTCATTGATTCCTTTGTTGGCTGGTCCGGCATAGGAACAAGAAAGAGATCTCTTGTTGGTGCAGGTTCGTCCCTCCTTCCTTTGTAACCGATGGTATAGCTTCCCCAAAGGCTGCTTCTAATGGGTCAATGTGATTATATAAAGATTCACTCCCATGGTTCCTAGCCGGCCAACTGGAACAACTTGACTAGGAGATGAAGAGGGCAGAGATTGTAGCTAACACTGTCTCGACTCCTTGCCTTGCTCAATGCTTCTCCATCAACTGCAGCGGGAAGGGCAGCAAGAAAACTAAAGCGCTAACTCCTTAGCACAAGCGCTAAGCGATAATAATTCCTTTCTTTATTAGTATTGTATTAGTTTAGACAATTAATGCTTTCGCGCTGTTGCTTGCATTAATTAGTCTATAGCAGCCTTTACTAATACTAATAAAAGCTTTCTAAAGCTCAATCCCTTGCTTGTTCTAACGCGCAACGGCTTTCTAGCAGCTCAATCCGTTGCTTGTTGCTCCAACTTAGGAGTAGGGGCTCTAGAGCCTTTTCCGCGGGCTGCTATGCTAGTTGTAGCGCGCGTTAGCTTTACTAATATAATATCAAGTAAAGGGGACTTTATCATGATCTTACGAATCTACAACTCTCTTTACTGAGCGAGACTCTACCCAGATCTAAAGAATTCGCCAAAGAGCCCTCTCCCTTGTATCAGGCCTCGGTACGGCCTATACATGATTGGGCCATGACGGTTTTGGCAAGGTTAAAAATGGATGGTACCTATAACCAGACCCAACCGTTGCAGTACCTGATAGGAAAGAATAAATGATTTTCTTTTGATCTCAAGGCTGCTACCGATTCCTTACCTGTTATCCTGACGTCCTGTATGATTGCAGGGTTGTTCGGAAATCCCTTTGCAACTTCCTGGACGTTCATACTTTGTTCTGTAGTCTTTCAATTACCATATTTAGATAATAAATAAAGGCTATAGGTCATCGGTTGTGACGTTCACGAAGGTAGTTTACTTGCTTAGTGCTTGCGCTAAGGGCTAGGGTTGCTTTCTCTGTTGGTTGAATTCGCCACTAGGTGGAATCAGACCTTCGGCTCTCGATTGCTGCTTGATTACCTATGTCGCTTGCGTTAAGCTTTCTTCGCTTTCAGTTCTCGGAGATGCACAGGTCGTGGATTCCAAAGCCTAACAAGCCAGGAAAAATGCGCCCTATAACACCATGCAAGAAGGACCTCATTGTCATGGAAAAGCCCTTTCCTTACTCTTCAATATAGTCTATGAGGACGTCCTTCTGACCCACTCTCATGGCTTTTGGAAGGGGAGAGGACCCATTACCTTCTTTGCGCATGTTGATAGTTGGGGGACAGTAGATCGATTTCTCAAAGCAGACATTGTTGGTTGTTTTGATAACATTGATCACACTCTTCTAAATAGAAGAATTGGTTTAGATATGGGTGAGAGCAGTGAGGGCTTTTGTAACTCAATTTTTCAGCTTTCTAAAAAACGGAAATAAGAGATAAAGAAGGTAAGACTTATGGCTCTTGTATAAAAGGGATCCCTCAGGGCAGCCCGTTGTATCCCGTCTTAATGAACATCTTTCTTCACCAACTTGATGTGAAGACGCAAGACTTTATGAGTAAAGAAGCGAGAATTAGGTATGTGCGCTACGCTGACGATATAGCTTTTGCTATTAAGGAAGGAGCCAACTCAGAAATGGTAAGCCAAGGGTTCAAGCAATTCTTTAATGAAGTCTTGACTGAGCTCAAACTGGAAGCAACTAGTTTTGAGCTCGTTCGAGGAATAAGCAAGCCATGCTCTACCTTAGTTCTCGGAGTCCTAATATAAATTCGTCCGGACAGAAACTTGGAGTTAAGGGCAGCCATTAATGGGTTAAAAAACAAATTGTTTCAATCAATCGACAACGACATAAGGAAGATACAAGGCAAACGCGTAAAACACGAATAGAGAGCGCTCCTTCCCCGAGTATTCCAGTATCTCGCTCTCTATTCGTGTTGTTGCAATGCTAACGAGGTACTAGCTTTTCTACAGAATTCGTACATTCAAAAGTACAAGTTGTATCTTCAACTACATAAGAAGAAAAAGCCCAAGGGTAAGGGCGACACCGAAAACCTCCTCAACTTAAGAAGTATCAATACGCGCTTAAAGCATTTCCAACTATAATTGCGTAAGAAAGGAATTCATTGACTTCGAACAACAAAAAGGAGGTCAATGAGCACTAACTCTCTTCTCTTACCCTTTTTTTTGGAAAGGAATGCTGCTATAAAGGAGGCGGAATTACTGTTCAGCTAGAGTATAATGCAGGATAGCCGCCGCTAACTAAATTCACACTATTTTCGTATAGAAACAACGGCACCAGTACGGCTTTTAGAGGGCCCTCTCCTCTCTTCTATTACTTGTTTGAGTTCCCCTGTCTCCCATCCTCTTTTCAAGTCCCACTCTTTTCCCGGTTAACAACGGCGGACCCTCTTAGTTATGTTAAATAGAGTCCCATCTAAGGGAACAGAACTCTTTAGTATCAAAAAGTCACATGGCAACCTATGCCCGAATCACATTCTTTTTTATTTGAGTTATCTTCTTTTATAGTCTTTTCTTTATTGGCTTCATCCCGTCCGTCCCATTATATCTAGTGCGTGTCATACTTTTTGGGTATAAGCCCTTAGCGCAAGCACTAAGCAAGTTCTTTCAGAACCTTACTTAAGGCCAGAGTACTTGAGCCTTGAAAAAGGATCTCAAATAGCCTTAGCGCAAGCAAGCACTAAGCAAGTAAACTACCTTTTTCGCTAAACCAACAAGGCATTCCATTGAATGAAGCCCACTTCCCTCCTAGAATGGAAAGCCGCTTTCGGGGGAGAACTCTTGCTCACAGGCTCCCCGAAACCAAGAGACGAGACAGAAGATGCATAAGATGCAGAGGATACTATGGATTCAGGGTGAGCCCCTATCCTATGTCTAGGAGTAGAGAAGAGAGCACCTTCACCCGGCAAAGCACTTATTTCCCGCTCTTCCTGCTTGGCCAAGATGTGTTAAACGAAACCTTCTTTAAAAATTTCTCTAAAGGTGGATAATGGGACTACAGGTCTGCTGCTTTTACTTTTTCTTTTTAGGAGAATAGAAAAATGTCGGCGAAAAGTAAAAGGCGGAGAATCCCTCGAAAAAAAGGCGGCAAATCGCGCAGAAGCTCTTTATTACTTTTTGCTGCGCTTGAACTGCAAGAAGAATCCAGGGATATTGTGTACCTAAATTCCACTTAAGGACCAAGACAAGCGGAGCCCAGATCCTGTTGAGGCAGAGTAAGAGGTAGTTTACTTGCTCGACATAGGGAGAGGTAGCTTGCTTACTTAGTGTGAAGCGCTAAGGAATGATCCCCGATTCCCAGATAGCAATAGCAATGCGGCTAAAGCGATGCTAAGCGCACAGACAGAGAAAAAAGGGATTTTATTTATTTCGCCCCAATTGCAATGGATTCGCGAGCAGAGCCAAGGAACTTATGTGTAGAGTTCTGAACTGATGTGTAGCATCGGGGCCGCGGGATCAAGCTTCGGGCTAGCTTAAGAGTGGTCGAGCTTGTTCTCACCCTATGAGAGAAAGATCAGGATTAGCTCATTCAGCATCTGGGGACGGATAAGAATTACAGAGGGGCGAGATACTTTCTATACTGGTTGTCGAAAAAAGAAGGAAAATCCTATCCCTGTAGGAGTACTTGAAAGGATATTACTATGTGGTTGTCAAGCTCGTATCTCAGAGGAGAGGGTAACGAAGTAGCTCGACTGAAAGGAGAGGGTAACGAGACGGAAGATGTGATAGTTCGGGGTGTCAACTAGAGCAAGCTATCCCACATGGAACGAGAAACTCACGCCCAGTAGAGCTATATGCGTTCAGAGCTGCGGCTTGCATAGAGCCGGTCTCCCATGAGCGTAAGATCCTATCGTCTATAGACATGACTCCACTTTAGAGGAAATAATATAGGGACAGACACGCTCTTAGGGTAGGGTTAAAACTACTGAAATAGCCTGATCGTTATGACTAAACTTCTTCCTGATTGAATGAGTTAATGAGATAATCCTTCTATGTCTCACAGGACAGATAACTCAGTTAGATAAAGGTAGTTTACTTGCTTAGTGCGAAACCCTGCCTGTCCCATGATAGAACGAATTGGGCAACCTTAGCAGCTTCTTCTTGTTTAGCGAGGAAAGCCTGTTACGAGTAAGTGGAGGGGCGCAGAAATAACTAGAACTGAATGCGGAAAGTATGGAAAAACATCTCGTAATGTATTTAACCAGAAAATAGATTATGCTCCTGCGGAAGTATCTACCCGTTACGGAATCTTAGGTGTCAAAGTGTGGATTTCATATTGTAAAAAATAAAGGGGACGTGCTATATCCGAAACGCACGAAATATAGTAAATATCGTAAAGGCAGATGTAGTAAGGGTTGCAAACCGGACGGTACACAACTTGGTTTTGGAAGATATGGCACTAAAAGTTGTAGAGCTGGTCGTCTTTCATATCGAGCCATTGAAGCAGCGCGTCGGGCTACAATCGGACAATTCCATCGTGCTATGAGCCGAAGAAATAGTAAGATATGGGTAAGAGTTCTCGCTGATCTCCCTATTACCCGGAAACCTACAGAAGTAAGAATGGGAAGAGGTAAAGGAAATCCTACGGGTTGGATCGCTCGTGTGTCCACGGGACAAATCCCATTTGAAATGGATGGTGTGAGTTTGTCAAATGCTCGACAAGCCGCTACATTAGCGGCGCATAAACCATGTTCGTCAACCAAGTTTGTTCAGTGGTCGTAACGTAATTGGTTAGCGGGGGCCGGGATTCAAAAGAATTAGGCGAAGTGTTTGCTCCTGAACGCCGGAAGTGGAAAGACACTAAGGGGGAGGGATATACTCCTTGATTTTTGTAATCGCCGAAATTGTATGACAAACCTTTTTGTTCCAGGCGTACGACCTTGATACGTTACGGTTTTTTTCCGCCGGCCGGGTTTATAAAGTGATAGTAGTAAGAATAAATAAGAAAGATAAAAGCTAAGATTCAGGGAGGGAGGCCTTTATGGGAGAAAGGAAGAAAAGTATGTATGTATCTGGGGGGTGGAAGGAATTGGCAGAATTCTTTTAGGTCCCAATGAGGGGGGACGGGGTCATGCGACGGATGCAAGCTAGACTTTGAAGTAAAAAATCCAAGATTTCATAGAAGAAGGAAAAATCGACGTGGTGGATGAACAGGAAGCTCCTAAGAACCCCAACGATAAAATGGGAGTTTTTAAGAACTCGCTCCCTAGTCACGCTCTGGTCTCAACATGCTGGGCCGAGGAAGTGTCCGATTTCCAACAGCCCCCTACCATCACTACAATTAAAGCTATTAATACTCTCTGGCTTTGTGAGGAAGATCCCTCCCACTGGATCATCATGACCCCTATGTTCCGGCTTTTCAAAAGGCGATCCTGGAAGAAGAATTAAAAAAAGGGATAAGGCTGCAAGAAAGAACCTAGAGAGGAAGCTCCGCCGAAACGAAAGAAGAAGAGGAAATGCCGCTCAAAGGAGAAATGCTGCCGGAAGAAGAGGAAATAAGACTCGAGTCTCCGGAAATGTTTCAAGAGGGAGTTCCATGGGAAGAGGAAAATTCAGAAAAAGAGAAAGAAAAGAAGAAGATTGAATGGATTATACCAAACCTGCCTCCGCCGCCGTCGCACGAACCGTTTAAGATGGCCGCGGCTGGGTGGATTGTGGTGCTACCATTCCTTTAGGATACCTTTCGGCTTCAGTAAAAATTCTTCCCCCTTAGTTTTTATAGATATTGAGTTTGTACGGCAACTCAACTTTGAGTATGGAATTTACTTTGTTGGTTGAGTGGAGTTACGGTAGTTCAATCTATAAAGGAAGGACAATCGATCGCACTTTGCGCAGAACCACCGTTAGGTGGCTCTTTACTCCCTCAGGACTTGCTTCTTATTTTTCTTTCACCCCTCATCCCCTTTTATATCAATAGGGAGCTACGAGCAAGGCAGCTCTGCTCCGGAAAGAAAAGAAGCCAGCAGGTCCTTTTCCGCTTGATCGCTAACTCGTGAGCAAAGCCGCCCGTCATGCAGCATATGAGCGGATCTTCACTAAAAGCCGGTTCTATTGGCGGATGTATAATGCCCCTCACTCTGCCATGAGAACAAAGAAAGCTGCACTATCTCCTTGCAGCTTTGCCTGCCGCCCTTCGGTGAGTAGGATGGATAGCAAAGCCGCCTTCGGCCTTTTGCTTAGCAAGCCCCTCTTCGAGCCTCTGCTGAATTCCGCTCGCCCCGGTCCTTAGTAGCGTTGACAAAGTAAACCTTTCGATGTTGTTGTGACGCTTTGGTTAGGCTCGGTTGACAAAGTCAACGATACAAGCAAGGAGTTGACAAAGGAGAGCAGCCCCTGTTGATAGAGAGCTTACCGCCCCGCCCTTTATAGTCGCGACTGTTGTCATGGAAAAAGAGTGTGTTTTCCGTCAAAGAAGCATGCTTAACACAGCCTATAGCGTAAAGGCATTCGAGCCGCGTCTAAACTAAATTAAGGGTATAAGGGCCCGTACTCTCTCTTCTGTAGTAGATACGCTATCCCTTCCGGCCATGGTATGGGGGAAGGGAAGTGAGATCTACCGATTGATTTGATATTAGATGAGCGGCCGTACTATGATCGTTCGGGAGACATGGCCCCATGCGCTACACACAAGAATGAATTGTTATGCGGTCGGTAAACTATTTCCGCGGGCAGCCTATCAAATCAGATCACGTATTTTTTAATATGTCGTTCCGTCATGTACATGTATTCGGTCTTAAATTTTGATGTTCCTGCTCGTGCCCGGAGAGAGAATGGGCACGACTCCCCGTTCTAACGTCCAAAGCATGCCGACCGTTCTAAGTTCCGGGGTTGGGTCGGATAGGACCAGACCAAATCGGCTGGATCTGTGGAATCTGAACGGATCAGATCCAATCGGATCTGATCGTAGCTTCGAGTTCAGGTGCCGTACCGCGGCCGGACCGGAAAGGAAGGGGGCAGCGAACCTCCTGCCAAGAGGCCAAGGTTGCTTGCTAACTCTCAGCCACTTGTTAGAAGGAAGTGCAGCTTGATTGTAGGAAAAAGGGGAATCAACGGGAAGGAAAAAATAAGGTAGATTATTAGATTCTATTTCCTCCTTTTGTAAGGGTTGGCTTTAAGTGATAGAGGATGTGATTGGAATTCGTCTTTTCTTTGTTTGTATCACCGAGACACCCGAAGGGCCGGCCATATGTACCTCGGGAGACCCGGCCCATTCAAATAAAAATAGAACGAGCACCTACGACTAAAGGGAATGGAATGTCGACCACGGGGTGAGATGATCTTCTAATACGAGGGCGAGTGACTGGTCAAGTCATGAAACTTAGTCATTTTGATCAACATGGCTGCAAGTGGACTGGGTTTGTGTGTTTGAACTGACTACGACCAAAGTAAAGTAGCGGCTCCTTCAACCAAAAAAAGGGCGACCCCCTATTCACAAACCGAAAGAAATACCTCACTTACGAAGAAATAGTTGGAGCTGGGCTCCGAACTATGAGAGTTTGCTTTTGTTTTATGTTTCTAAGAGCGGTCTGATCCCTTATTTGATCAGACCGCTCCTGGTGTTCGAACTAGTCATTAATAGT